TTGATTAGATCTTCTCATAGGAACAATCTATTTTATTTGATTGATGGATCCAACAACCAAACCTATTTTTTTTTTTTTATTCATTAAAAAAGAGAGTGGTTTTATTCGAAGCGCTTCGTGATTTTCAACCAATTATGTGCTTCAATATAATTACCTGGAGTAAGCGCTATAGCTTGTTTCCAATACTCAGCAGCTTGATCGGACCAAGCTTCCGCAATTTCAGAATCACCCTGTAGAATGGCCTGTTCTCCCCGGTCGGAATAGGTGGTTCCTTCCCTTAGAACCGTACTTGAGAGTTTCCTATCTCATACGGCTCAAAAATCGATTCTTTTTGTGTCCTATCTTAATCTACCCTATGCTAACTGAATTAGATTTCTCATAAACCTATCCCATTTTTTCTTGGGTTAACCAGAAGAAGTTAATTACATAAGTTTCAAACCCTAATTTTGATCAATAATCAGAATCAGTTTGATCTTTTCTCCCACCTTCAGAAGAATGAAGCATAGGTATCCCCACAATATCGTTAGAATTTTCTGAAAGGTAACTATCTCGGTTTCATATATGGAATTCATATAGAATCTTTGAAAAAGACTTTTTTCCATAAGAAAAAAGAACTTACTATCTTTGGGATCTGATGCTACACCGCTGCTCAATACCTTAGTGGATCGACTCTATTACATAAGTTGATTCCTAACTTTTGTCCCATATCATGACATAAGTAAGCAGTTCTTAACTGTATCGACTCAATAGCTCGCTAATTGATCTTTACGGTGCTTTCTCTATCAATTTGATCCTTTATCCATAGAATATAGTATATAGGCTGCACTCATTTTTTTTTCTTCCTATTTTGGTTCTCGTGAAGTCTCTTTCCTTGCTACAGCTGATAAAAATCGTTGCTTTGGACGATGCATTATGTAGAAAGCCTTTTTTTTCTAGTATTTACTAGCCAATTTGATCTTTGCTTTTTTTCCTTATTTCTATAGTGGAGATAGTCGCACGTAATGACAGATCACGGCCATATTATTAAAAGCTTGTGGTAAGAATGGGTTTCGTTCTAGTGCCCGGAAATAATATTCCAAAGCCTTTGTATGCTCTCCATTGCTTGTGTGTATAAGGCCTATGTTATAGAGTATATAACTTCGATCATAGGGATCAATTTCTGGTCGCGTAGCTTCATAATAATTCTGTAAAGCTTCCGCATAATTTCCTTCGGATTGAGCCAACATCCGTTACGGTCGTTCATTCTATTCAAAAAATCTCCGTTCCAGAACCGTACATGAGATTTTCATCTCATACGGCTCCTCCCTTCTGCGCATAGTACTAAGGGGAATAATCCATAGAATAAAAATTGAACTATTCTCATCTCATTATGAACTGAAAGGAACTAGTATTTTTACAAGAAATCTCTAGCCAGCCTTCCCGCAAGAGGTTTTTTCTTAACACCAATCATATTAGTGTTAGATATAAATGGTAACTCCAACAATTTCTTTGTTCTCAACGCCTTCTATTTCCAGGAATTAGTCACTTCAACGATCTTTGATGGTTATACGGGTATCCAAAGTACAAACGAGATGGATGTTTGTTGTCCCAACCATTCTTGTTAGTCCCGATACCGATAAGGAAAGGGGGAATTTATAACAAAGTTTTTGTGTTGTTGATTCCTAGGTGTAGTGCTTTTTCCCTTATGCCGTCTATTGGTACTAATGTAGTGTAGGATTGACCCGCAATACAGAACCCATAGGTGTAACCTTTCGCTCAATACTCAAATCAACAATTGAAACATCTGAGGCTGCATCAATCGAGGATACACGATAGAAGGAATTGTTCTATCTCCAAACTTCACCTTCACCGAGCGTAGGTTTATTTCAAGAATTTCGTTCTTTCTATACCGAACCGCGTCTCTTTCTCGTAAGACTGAGGTGGGGGCTAAAAAAAACAAGAAAAAAGAATCAAATCGCACCATCTCTGTAATAGGTAAATGCCTTTTTTTCTCCTGAGGTTGTCGGAATTATTCGTAATAAGATATTGGCTACAATTGAAGAGGTCTTATCAATAAAATTTCCATTTATATGAGATCTAGGCATAATTAGCAATCCATTCTAGAATTCTTTTCATTACCCCTGGGGAAAATGATCCCACAAACAAAGCAAAGGAATTATACAGTACGAAATAACATAAAAACAGACTAATTTTATTCTAATAAATAGATATTAAATAGATATGGGCTTTCCACTTAAATTGTCCCCTTTTGTTTGGGAAAGATATGAGATATTGGAATCAGATTGATTTCATTCCCATTTTTGTAGTATACCAATGAGCGGAACTATTACTATTTCATCTAAGTTAAATAACCAAGGACTTTTTTTACTACAGATTCTGATAACTCGAGAAGTTTTGATTTGGTTATGATCCAAAGAGAAAAAAGAATGGAATAATCATTCCATGAAAAAATAGAGTAGAGTAACCATACCTTCTGTTTGCATAACGTGTATACACCACG